ATATATTCAACCAACCCCAATCCTTTTACCCATTAACATCTTAGAAGATTTCACAAAGCCCTTATCCCTTAGTTTTCGACTTTTCGGGAATATCTTAGCGGATGAATTAGTAGTTGTTGTTCTTGTTTCTTTAGTACCTTCAGTAGTTCCTATCCCTGTCATGTTCCTTGGATTATTTACAAGTGGGATTCAAGCTCTTATTTTTGCAACTTTAGCCGCGGCTTATATAGGTGAATCCATGGAGGGCCACCATTGAAATAGTCCTTTTTTTAGCTTAGCACAAAGCAATGTATGTGCGGCTCAAGATGATTTATTTACTTAAGGAATAGAAATATACAAGATTCTATATACGATAGAAAGGAATAGGAACAAAAAAATAAAAAATAAGGCTATTAGAGAGTTGTAAAAAAAAAAAAGGAAAGAGATCTAAAAGATCTTTTTCCTAAAATTCTGCTTTCGTCCACTTAATATCCTACCTTCCCTCGACGAATATTCACTTTCTATTATATTGGTCAACCGATCTTCTTATTCAAATAAAAATTTGAATAAGATATATATTTAGGATGTGTGATTAAATAAAAAACAGGTGAAACGATTCTACTTTTTTAGAGTTGATTTTATTCAACAATTGACCAAAAGAAAATATTAATAAATAATAAATTGCATGAACTTAGATCAATCAAATAATGATATTTCTATGCAATAATTCGCCCTAATTAATTTTATTTGCCCATTTAGATTGTATTCGGTTGGAATAATGATAAATAAACCGGAAGGGAGAAAATAATTTACAAAAAAAGAAGGGATTTCTAAAAAATGGATTGATTCTCGAATCCGATTGAATCTAATGGTTTACGTTATGGAAGAAAGACATGTATATGTGATATTAGATATTGACTAGTTCTATATGAACTAAAGATATATTTCATTTGCTCTACTACTGCGTGTGGGTTCCAATAGAAGTCCTTTCGTATCGTTGTGGCTGTGAATTTGCTGAATAAACAGCTGAAATCAAGAAAAGATGGAATAATTGAAATAACAGCTCGGAACCAAGAAATGGAAGAACGAAAGTTGTCTTGTATGGATTCACAAAAACTCTGTGGATAGAAACGAAAAAAGAGATATCGAAGTAATTCTGATAATTCAATAATATTTGAAACTTAAATTCGAAGTTCTTAGTTACTTCGACTGGATAAATCCTATCGATGGAATAATTAAGTCATAATTCATTGGTTGATTGTATCATTAACCATTTCTTTTTGTTGGTACGAGGAACTTATCATGAATCCACTGATTTCTGCCGCTTCCGTTATTGCTGCTGGATTGGCCGTAGGGCTTGCTTCTATTGGACCTGGAGTTGGTCAAGGGACTGCTGCGGGTCAAGCCGTAGAGGGTATTGCGAGACAGCCCGAGGCAGAGGGAAAAATACGAGGTACTCTATTGCTTAGTCTAGCTTTTATGGAAGCTTTAACGATTTATGGATTGGTTGTAGCATTAGCACTTTTATTTGCGAATCCTTTTGTTTAATCTTATAAATAGGAAAAATACATATTTTTTCCTATTTTATTGCCTTGGACTTGTCGTTTGCTTTTAAAAATTAGATCAAGATTTCACTCCTACAATTCCTTATTCGTTAAGAAAATAACCTACGGGGAGGGCTGATTTGCAGATGAGGAATTAGCATACCGACTCGCTTTCATCCTTCCCGTTCGTAGTCCAAGGGAAATTCTTTTTATCAGGTCTTGCAAGAATCAAGGGGTAGTTCATATTTTATAACTCGATTTCAAAAAAAAAAAAAGAATAAATAAAAAAGAGGGGCAAAGTGATAGAAAAAGAACTCTAGTCGATTTTTTAGTCTATCTATAAGAGGAGATTATATGAAAAATCTAACCGATTCTTTCGTTTCTTTGGGCCACTGGCCATCTGCCGGGAGTTTCGGATTTAATACCGATATTTTAGCAACAAATCCAATAAATCTAAGTGTAGTGATTGGCGTATTGATATTTTTTGGAAAGGGAGTGTGTGTGAGTTGTTTATTTCAAGAATAGGCTGGATCCAATCAGCTGTACCTTTTTCCGTTAGAACTAGGAAAGAAAGGTGCATGATCTCGCGAATTACTTCTTAAGAAATTATATGTAAGAACCACAGCATTTCGTGATTAATTGGGAAATCCACTTTGATTCTCTAGCAACCAACAATGTGGGGCTCTTAAGATGGTTAAAGCAAACCATTTGAAGTCTAGACGCAGCATGGTACTCTTTCTACTACTATGTTAATATAGAGATGGTTTTAAAATGAATATTTTATCGATATAGAACACTCATCTCGAGAAAATGATTTGAACCACTTATTCTAAAAACGGGGCATTTTCCCTCTTTTATGCAATGCTGAATCGACGACCTATGCCTTATGTATAAGTAAAAAGAATTTTTTGGATTTGAACTGAAGAAAAAAAAGAAACAACTTTGCTGACAATTACATATTTTTTATTTTGTCAGAA